TATCATTTAATATCCATCCCTTTGGTCTTATTGACATAAGAGATGTCATTTATAGTCTATCTCTTTCTATATATGGAAAGTCAAGAAATTCTCATCGAAACATCGAGAAATTGTGCATATAGAAAACTCTAAAGAAAGAAAAAAAGGAGACCCATGATTTTCAAATCTTTTCTACTTAAGTAGTCTAAAGTAGTCTAAGTTTCTCGATGAGGATAATTAATTCGGTCGTTGTGGTCGGACTCTATTATGGATTTCTGACCACATTCTCCATAGGTCCCTCTTAGATCTTCTTTCTCCAATCTTGGGTTAGGGAAGAAGGAGATATTCGCGACTACTGGCGGTTTCATTATGGGGCAGCTCATGATCTTCATATCGATCTATTATCCACCTCTGCATCTATTCTTTCTTAGCTAAACGGGTGGAAGATCCATCCAATTTGGTTATATCATGGACTCGAAAAACGGATCTGAATGTGACTGAAATGCACGATCTTCACAGGTATCACTTTTCACGATACCTAAACCTAAAAGGTGGAATAGCTATTTTCGAACCATTTCCTATAAGAGAATGGTTTCCATTACTTTGAGAAATGGATTCTATATCAAACTATAGCTATTGCATTAAAGAAGAAAAGAAACTAATAGAAGTCGAAGACGCGGAATGGTAGTGAATAGAGAAAAAGATTCTTCTGATTTTCTTGTTCCTGAAAATATTCGATCTATCTCCTAGACGCCGTAGAGAATTGAGAATTTTCATGTCTTTCAATTCTCGTACTCGTAATTGGAAAGTTACGGAAGGAGATCCATCATTTTGCAATGAAAACAACATAAAAAACTCTGGACAATTTCGAAATCAGACCAAGCGTCTTAATACATATGCAAAAAAATTCATTATTGGCCCACCATTGATTACAAGATTTCGCTTTTATGAATCGCTATTGGTTTGATACGAATAATGGCAGTCGTTTCAGTATGTTAAGGATACAGATGTATCCACAATTCATTTAGAGTTACTTAATAGCCTATTTCTTATACTATATCTCTATCCCGTGAAATTCTCGAGCCCAAAGATGGATGCATATGCTGTGTTTCATTTTGCTAAATGATATCAATTAAATGGTATATCAATTCTATAAATTGGATATAGCAATAAATAAATCAGCAAAATTCTTTTATTTTAGATAGAAGAAATGTTTCTTCTATCTAAAATAAAAGAATGTACCCTTCTATCCAAATCCAATTTGCATCGATAAAATAAATCCAAATTCCAGATTCCAGCAGTAGATGAATAATTGCAAATTTTTGTGTGTACGAGATTAGAATAACTTCAAAATAACTGACATAATTTTTTATTTTTCCTGATCAGAAAAATACATGAAAAAGAAAGGAGGTAGAAAAATTTGTTGATTTATGGTTAAAGAAGAAAAACAAGAAAACAGGGGTTCTGTTGAATTTCAAGTATTCAGTTTCACCAATAAGATACGGAGACTTGCTTCACATTTAGAATTACACAAAAAAGATTTTTCATCGGAAAGAGGTCTACGAAGACTTTTGGGAAAACGTCAACGTTTGCTGGCTTATTTGGCAAAGAAAAATAGAGTACGTTATAAGAAATTAATCAGTCAGTTGGATATTCGGGAGAAGTAATTTAATCGTTCGAATTTTTTTCTTATTTTATTAGTAGTCTTATAGTAGTCTTAGATTTTGCATTTTGATGAGCCTCGTTTTGAGGAATTCATGGAATAATCCATTTTCATGGAATAAAGAATAAGAACAAGGATATGAGTCTATCGCTTAAAAGAAAAGATCTCATGATAGTCAATATGGGTCCTCAACACCCATCAATGCATGGCGTTCTTCGATTAATAGTTACTCTCGATGGTGAAGATGTTATTGATTGTGAACCCATATTAGGGTATTTACACAGAGGAATGGAAAAAATTGCGGAAAACAGAAGTATTATACAATACTTGCCTTATGTAACACGATGGGATTATTTAGCTACTATGTTTACAGAAGCAATAACGGTAAATGCACCAGAATTCTTGGAGAAGATTCAAATACCCCAAAGAGCCAGCTATATTAGAGTAATTATGTTAGAATTGAGCCGTATAGCTTCTCATTTGTTATGGCTTGGACCTTTTATGGCGGATCTCGGGGCACAGACTCCTTTTTTCTACATTTTTAGAGAGAGAGAATTGATATATGATCTATTTGAAGCTGCAACAGGTATGCGAATGATGCATAATTACTTTCGCATCGGAGGGGTAGCTGCCGATCTCCCTTATGGATGGATGGATAAATGTTTAGATTTCTGTGATTATTTTTTACAAGGAGTTGTTGAATATCAACAACTTATTACACAGAATCCTATTTTTTTAGAACGAGTTGAAGGAGTCGGTTTTATTAGCGGAGAAGAAGCTGTAAATTGGGGCTTATCAGGACCAATGTTACGAGCTTCTGGAATACAATGGGATCTTCGTAAAATCGATCCTTATGAGTCTTACAATCAATTCGATTGGGAAGTCCAATGGCAAAAAGAAGGAGATTCGTTAGCTCGCTATTTAGTACGAGTCGGTGAAATGAGGGAATCCATAAAAATTATTCAACAGGCTGTAGAGGAAATTCCTGGAGGACCTTATGAGAATTTAGAAGCCCGACGCTTTAAGAAAGCAAAGAATCCTGAATGGAATGATTTTGAATATCGATTTATTAGTAAAAAACCTTCGCCCAATTTTGAATTATCAAAGCAAGAGCTTTATGTAAGAGTAGAAGCTCCAAAAGGCGAATTAGGAATTTATCTGGTAGGAGATGATAGTCTTTTCCCCTGGAGATGGAAAATTCGTCCACCGGGTTTTATTAATTTGCAAATTCTTCCTCAGCTAGTTAAAAAAATGAAATTGGCTGATATCATGACAATATTAGGTAGTATAGATATCATTATGGGGGAAGTTGATCGTTGAAATGATAATAGATAGGGTAGAGGTAGAAACTATCAATTCTTTTTCGAAATCGGAATTATTAAAAGAAATCTACGGACTTATATGGATTCTACCCATTTTGGCCCTCCTACTGGGAATCACAATAGAAGTACTCGTAATTGTGTGGTTAGAAAGAGAAATATCCGCATCGATACAACAACGTATTGGTCCTGAATATGCTGGCCCCCTGGGACTGCTTCAAGCTATAGCAGATGGAACTAAACTACTTTTAAAAGAGGATATCCTCCCATCCCGAGGAGAGATTCCTTTATTTAGCATTGGTCCCTCTATAGCAGTCATATCCATTTTATTAAGTTTTTTAGTTATCCCTTTGGGATATCGTTTTGTTTTAGCTGATCTTAGTATTGGTGTTTTTTTATGGATTGCGATTTCAAGTATTGCTCCTATTGGTCTTCTCATGGCAGGATATAGCTCAAATAATAAATATTCTTTTTCAGGCGGTCTACGAGCGGCTGCTCAATCTATTAGTTATGAAATACCATTAACTTTTTGTGTACTAGCAATATCTCTACGTGTGATTCGTTAAAATAGGATCTTTTTCCTCTAAAATACATTGAATGCTTATCTTCCTTTGCTTATTCTGTATTTGCGTTGGTAAGTTAAACTCGATAGCTATATGAGTGAAACAAAACAGCTTATTAATTTGTAGTAAAAATAAAAAATCTCATTTCCTACGTACAAGAAAAAAGTTCAAGTAAACATAAGGAGTGTAAACTCTTTACCCCAAGGTTGAGATTGTTTAATTAGTCATCATATCTTGAAGCGGGCAAGAATAAAAGATTCGCGGTATGGAATTCCATTACTAGAATATTTGGAGTTATTACTATAATTTAAACTTATAACCATAAGGCAATCCATCAAAAGTTAGTGAGGGATTAGGAACACTAAAGTACATACAGGATTAGTAATGAGAGAATCTAAATTATTAGACATTTTTCCTCATAAAAGGAATCCTAATAAGGACTTGAAATTGGTGGAAATGATCAAGCAGTACTTTCTTCAGATTCCGGTCTAGAGTATGTTCCCATTCACTTGTTAAGGAAATGGCTATCAAGAACGAATTAACCCTTTATTCTTTTTTTTTTAAGTATACCCCTCCCGGGGAAAGAAGAATAGGACAAAAGATATGGAATACAATACAAAAAAGGATCTTTATTTATTCTTTCCTTCCTTATATCCCTATTCATACAGAATTCCTCATGAACTAATGCCAAATTCTTTCCATTTATTAATTACTATAATGAGTGATTTATTCCAATATTAAGTTATTACCGAACAAAGAAAAATTTTATTATATAAAGGATGAGATCAATTCGGAAGCGCTTTTTTGTTATTCTAGCAGACGTAATTGCTTTGGTCTAATTTTGGGCTTTCCAATCAATTTTATCTTACCTAATTCTATCTATGCCCAGGGGATAATACCGAAACGAAACAATCCTTTCCTTTTTTCTGATCATAGAGGAGCCGTATGAAGCTAAGGTTTCATGTACGGTTTTGGAATAGCGGTGGGAACAGTGATGTTATCATCGACTATGATTATCTAATAGTTCAAGTACAGTTGATATAGTTGAAGCACAGTCCAAATATGGTTTTTTTGGATGGAATCTTTGGCGTCAGCCTATAGGTTTTCTAGTTTTTCTAATTTCTTCTTTAGCAGAATGTGAAAGATTACCCTTTGATTTACCAGAAGCAGAAGAAGAATTAGTAGCAGGTTATCAAACCGAATATTCTGGTATTAAATATGGTTTATTTTATCTTGTTTCTTACCTAAATTTATTAGTTTCCTCTTTATTTGTAACTGTTCTATACTTAGGCGGGTGGAATTTCTCTATTCCCTATATATCCTTTTTTGGATTTTTCCAAATGAATAAAATAATTGGAATTTTGGAAATGGTAATAGGTATCTTTATTACATTAACTAAAGCTTATTTATTTCTCTTCATTTCTATCACAATAAGATGGACTTTACCCAGGATGAGAATGGATCAGTTATTAAATCTTGGATGGAAATTTCTTTTACCTATTTCTCTGGGCAATCTCTTATTAACAACTTCTTCCCAACTAGTTTCACTATAAATAAGAATACAATAACAGTAAGAATATTTTCAACACAAAAGTTCTCTCAAACAAGAGAAAGAAACATACCTTTTTCATATATAGATTTAGAATATGTTCCCTATGCTAACTGGGTTCATTAGTTATGGTCAACAAACAATACGCGCCGCAAGATACATTGGTCAAGGTTTAATAATTACCTTATCCCACACAAATCGTTTACCTATAACGATTCACTACCCTTATGAAAAATCAATTACATCGGAGCGTTTCCGGGGGCGAATACACTTTGAATTTGATAAATGCATTGCTTGTGAAGTATGTGTTCGCGTATGCCCGATAGATCTACCCCTTGTGGATTGGAAATTTGAAAAGGATATTAAAAAAAAACAATTGCTTAATTATAGTATTGATTTCGGAGTTTGTATATTTTGTGGTAACTGTGTTGAATACTGTCCCACAAATTGTTTATCAATGACTGAAGAATATGAACTTTCTACTTATGATCGTCATGAATTGAATTACAATCAAATTGCTTTGAGTCGGTTACCAATCTCCATAATGGGAGATTACACAATTCAAACAATTAGGAATTCGCCTCAAAGTAAAATAGACGAAGAAAAATCTTGGAATTCAAGAACGATTACGGATTACTAGGTATTAGGATTTTTTTATTAGAAAAATCCATTTTTACTAACTCTAACGAAAAAAGAATAACTACTGCTTAACAACTTATATGCATATACAAAAAAATATCCTAATACCTTTTTCCTTCCTTGAATCTTTTAGTTTTAGTCAGTTCATGAAAAATTTTATACTAGAAATTTCTTCTTATTCATAATGGATTTACCTGGACCAATACATGAGATTCTTGTGCTATTTGGGGGATTTGTTCTTATACTAGGAGGTCTAGGAGTAGTATTACTTACCAACCCAATTTATTCTGCCTTTTCGCTGGGATTAGTTCTTGTTTGTATATCCTTATTCTATTTTTTATTAAATTCCTACTTTGTAGCTGTCGCACAACTTCTTATTTATGTGGGAGCCATAAATGTCTTGATCATATTTGCTGTAATGTTTGTAAACGGCTCAGAGTGGTCTAAAGATAAGAATTATTGGACGATTGGAGATGGGTTTACTTTACTCCTTTGTATAACTATTCCTTTTTCACTAATGACTACTATCCCAGATACGTCGTGGTATGGAATTCTTTGGACTACAAGATCTAACCAAATAGTAGAACAGGGTCTCATAAATAACGTTCAACAAATTGGGATTCATTTAGCAACCGATTTTTATCTTCCGTTTGAACTCATTTCCCTAATTCTTCTAGTTTCCTTAATAGGTGCAATTACTATGGCTCGACAATAAGAAATACTTAGAATGAGTCAAAATTCTTAGAATTTCAAATATAAAATAAATAACTAAAGAATCACAAATTTGATTTAGTAAAACCCATCTACTGCCAACACAACAAATACCTTCTTTTCTCTTTTGTTGTGTAATTGTTCTATTCTAATTAATTGAATCGGTTCAATTCTTGCCCTCATATTGAAATGAATCGAGATTGATAAGGAGTTAGTTAATGATGTTTGAGCATGTACTTTTTTTGAGTGTCTATTTATTTTCGATTGGTATCTATGGATTGATCACAAGCCGAAACATGGTTAGAGCTCTAATATGTCTTGAACTTATACTGAATTCAATTAATCTAAATCTCGTAACATTTTCTGATCTATTTGATAGTCGCCAATTAAAAGGAGACATTTTCGCAATTTTTGTTATAGCCCTTGCGGCTGCTGAAGCAGCTATTGGACTATCTATTCTTTCTTCCATCCATCGTAACAGGAAATCAACTCGTATCAATCAATCCAATTTTTTGAATAATTAGACATAGAATCCTCTAAACAAAGGCGGATATATAATAATAAGAAACATTAAGATGAATAGAAATCTAATCTTATTTTCTTATTAGTGTTTAATAATATCCATTTTTGGAGTAGGTTATTTCAGAGTATTGTTTTTTACTTATTGAATATTGCATTTTTGCAATTCATTGATATTGCAATTTGAATATTGCAATAATTTATATTGAAAAGATGATAGCCAATAAATTGGCTAATTCAAATTAGTATGTAGAATTCGTATAATTATGACTGTTGAAGCCTTAAATTCAAGTCTCTTGGCTCTTTTCACGCTTTCTCACAAACAGATTACGAAATATATTGCATTATTTGTTAAAGTTTGGATAAACCATTGCTTCATCTGGTGTATACAATACATCTAATTTATATAGTACTAATTTCATTTTTACCAGATCGAAAATTTTTATGTTGAAAAGGAAAATTTAGAGATCCAATGTCACATTCTGTAAAAATTTATGATACATGTATAGGATGCACTCAATGTGTACGAGCTTGCCCAACAGATGTATTAGAAATGATACCTTGGGATGGATGTAAAGCCAAGCAAATTGCTTCCGCGCCGAGAACCGAAGATTGTGTGGGTTGTAAGAGATGCGAATCTGCCTGCCCAACGGATTTTTTAAGTGTCCGCGTTTATTTAGCGTCTGAAACAACCCGCAGCATGGCTCTATCTTATTGATACGTTACAAAAAAATCCACTTGAATCGTCTGATTCCTCTTTACCGAAGAAGCCTGTGCTCGAAATAATCGAGCATGGGCTTTTCTGGTCAAAACGTATCTTGTCTTTATTACTTTATCATGAGTTATTTTCCTTGGTTAACAATACTTGTTGTTTTGCCGATATTTGCAGGTTCATTAATTTTCTTTTTACCTCATAAAGGAAATAAAATCGTTAGGTGGTATACTATAGCTATTTGTTTATTAGAATTCCTTCTAATGACTTATGCATTCTGTTATCATTTCCAATTGGAGGATCCCTTAATCCAATTAAAGGAGGATTCTAAATGGATAGATGTTTTTGATTTCCACTGGAGATTGGGAATCGATGGACTTTCATTAGGATCTATTTTATTGACAGGATTTATCACTACTTTAGCTACTTTAGCGGCTTGGCCGGTTACTCGGAATTCGCAATTATTCTATTTCCTGATGCTAGCAATGTATAGCGGTCAAATAGGATTATTTTCTTCACGAGACCTTTTACTTTTTTTTATTATGTGGGAGTTAGAATTAATTCCTGTTTACTTACTTTTATCCATGTGGGGGGGAAAGAGGCGTCTGTATTCAGCTACCAAGTTTATTTTGTATACTGCAGGCGGTTCCATTTTTTTCTTAATTGGAGTTCTGGGTATGGGATTATATGGTTCCAATGAACCCGGATTAGATTTAGAAAGATTGATTAATCAATCATACCCTACAACATTAGAAATACTACTGTATTTTGGCTTCCTTATTGCTTATGCTGTCAAATTGCCGATTATACCTTTACATACGTGGTTACCAGATACCCATGGGGAAGCGCATTACAGTACATGTATGCTTTTAGCCGGAATTCTATTAAAGATGGGAGCATACGGATTGATTCGGGTCAATATGGAATTGTTACCGCATGCTCATTATCTATTTTCCCCCTGGTTGGTAATAATAGGAGCGGTGCAAATAATCTATGCAGCTTCAACTTCTCTTGGTCAACGAAATTTCAAAAAAAGAATAGCCTACTCCTCCGTATCTCACATGGGTTTCATAATTATAGGAATTGGTTCCATAACCAACATTGGACTAAATGGAGCTATTTTACAAATATTATCTCATGGATTTATTGGTGCTACACTTTTTTTCTTGGCGGGAACGGCTTGTGATAGAATGCGTCTTGTTTATCTCGAAGAACTGGGGGGAATATCTATCCCAATGCCAAAAATTTTTACCATGTTTAGTAGCTTTTCAATGGCTTCTCTTGCCTTACCGGGAATGAGCGGTTTTGTTGCAGAATTAGTAGTATTTTTTGGACTAATTACTAGTCCTAAATTTATGTTAATGCCAAAAATGCTAATTACTTTTGTAATGGCAATAGGAATGATATTAACTCCTATTTATTTATTATCTATGTTACGCCAGATGTTCTATGGATACAAGCTATTTCATGTTCCAAACAAAAATTTTGTAGATTCTGGACCACGGGAACTCTTTCTTTTAATCTGTATCTTTTTACCAGTAATAGGAATTGGTATTTATCCAGATTTTGTTCTCTCTCTATCCGTTGATAGGGTAGAGGTTCTATTATCCAATTATTATACTAAATAGGATTTTATTTTTTTAACCAGCCCGCTCTATATTCCAGAGTGGAAAAATACAAAATTCAGAAAAAAGTAAAAAAGTATAATTAGATCTATCTCGAATTTTTGAGAACCCCTTGAACGTCTTTTCAAAGGGTTCTCAAATCAAACAAAAAAGGAAAAAACCTGAAGGTTTTATGTTATGTAATTATTTATATGGTAATGTAAATGAACCGTAACTATGTAAACCTATTCCTAACAGATTGATACCAAAATAGCAGATCCAAATTATAAGAAATCCTATCGAAGCTACAAGTGCAGAATTCGTACCCTTCCAATTTTGATTTGTTCTACTATGTAAATATATTGCAAATATGGTCCAGGTAATAAATGCCCAAGTTTCCTTAGGATCCCAATTCCAATAGGATCCCCATGCCTCATTAGCCCATACTGCTCCACAAAGAATACCCACGGTTAAAAGAGTAAACCCTAGACTAATGACACGATAACTCCAAGAATCCAAACGCTCAGTTAATTGATATTTGTAATAATTTGGAAATACGGGAAAAGAGGTGTTTTTTAAAGCACTTCTTTTTGCATATAAATATTCAATCTCACAAAAGAAAAATGTTTTAAGAAAAACATTTTTCTTTAGTGAAAAGAAATCGAAAGAATTTCGAAATCTAATGATTAGAAGAGCAGCGGATAATAAGGATCCGCACAAAAGAGTTGCATAGCTTAGTAACATCATACTGACATGCATCATTAACCACTGAGATTGTAGAGCAGGTACTAGTATTGTGGATTGATGCATTTCAGTTAAAAGACCCGACGTGGCAAAGCCTTGCGTTAAAATAGTACTTGGCGTAGTTATTGTGCTTAAATCATTTTTCGAGTTCTGTATCTTAGGAATAGTATGAAGAATATACAGAGTCCATGAAAGGAAGATCAATGATTCATATAAATTACTTAATGGAAAATGTCCCGAAGAAACCCAACGAGAGACTAAAAATCCTGTTATAGAGAAAAAAGTAGCTATCATTCCTTTTTCTGACGAATCACGTAATCCCCTAAGTTCACGAACTAATAAGGTTATCAAATGAATAGTAATCACAATTGAAATGGTTGAGAAAGAGATATGAGTTAGTATATGTTCTAAAGTTGCAAATAGCATAACGATAAGGTCCCATTACAAAATTGGAAATTTCGAATTGAATCCATTTTCTAATTTATTGTATTCTTTTTCGAGAATGCCGCCACTCGGATTCGAACCGAGATGCTTGAGCACTGCTTCCTAAGAGCAGCGTGTCTACCAATTTCACCATGGCGGCTAATTTTAAATAATAAATAGTTAACTTAAAAGAATAATAGTTATTTTATCGTGAATCGTCGAGACTGGGAGAGGCCATAGAATTTAGGAACATTAGAAGTTCATCATTAACTACAATGAAATGAATTTTGTATTTTTTTTAGAAAAATTTATAGAATGAAAACCTTTACACTCTTATTAATATGATGTACCAGTCCTAAACCCATTTATATGGGAATTTTTGATAAGATTAGGTAGAGCTTGTAAGTCCTATTGCAAGAATAGTCTACTTTTTTTATTTATAATAGAATCCTCGTTTTTATGAGGATTCTATTATAAATAAAAAAAAAGTTCTTTGATAGGAAAAGAATACTGAGGACACAATATACCAAAAACTTTTGTTCTATATAATGATAATGGAGGGATTCGTTCTAAGAATATTGTACCGAGGAATTCGACACATAAAAGTACATTTATTAATTAATCCGGATTATTCATTCATATTAAATAATTGGAATTTCTTTTGGATAGTTCAATTCAGATTATTTCAAAATCTTTTTATTTGTTTGCTTGTTGCCCAGAAAAACCTTTTGGTTTTGGATGCTCGTTGCCGCTAGAAAATGATCTTGATTTTGCTAAAGAATAAGATTGTACTATGGAAAAATAAGTCTTTTTTTTCCAAAGATTTTTACGAATACGCTTTTTTGACATCGAAGTACGTTTTTTTGGAACTGCCATTCAAAAGGGGAATTACTTTTTTCTAGTTGTATGTGAAAGACATCTATTGCCGCAAATCAATCCTTCTTTCTGTTTTTTCTTAGTATTTATACTTAGATACTGAAAGATACTTAAATGATACTGAAAGATACTGAAATTCTAAATTCTTCTTTAGTTCATTTTGTCTAATGTGGGTAAGACAAGAGTTTTTTAAGATTTTCTATTTAAATCAATTTATATATTAAATATACTCCATATATAAATATTATGGTATGGGGGATAAGCCCTCATATAAGAGGGGGATATAAAAAGAAGGAAGGTAAAATTCAATTCAAATAGTTAATTAAGTTCAGAAAGCTATTCCATAATTGAATTCCAATAAAAAAAAATACTTAGTCTCTTAAACAAGACATTCTAAAACTTAGAGAATTCTATTCATTAGGATTTCCTTTTATATGAAATAAGAAATATTCGAGAATTTCCTATAAATATAGGTTTTCTTTGGAATTCAATCAATCAATTACGAAACAACAGAGTTCTTTTATTTTAACAGAAAGAAATACAAAAATGATTAGAAAGTCAAATTATTCAATCTTTTTTTGTATTTTCATAAATATTTTTTTTTAACTAATAACTAGTAACTAGATACCGAAATTCTTTGATTGACTTTTTGAATTTAAGTAACTAAACCCATTCTAAATTTTGGAATATTTTAATGAGAGAAATTTGAAAAATCCGGAATTCCTGTATTTTTTCTTTTTCTTATTTTGTTTTTTTAATTCCTTTAGAAAGAGATAAGAATAGGTTTGGTGAATCGGAAACAATTTTATTTTATAGAAAAATTGAACTATAAATTTAAACTAAAAATTGCTATTTCTTTTCTTATGGAACATACATATCAATATGCCTGGGTAATTCCTCTTCTCCCACTTCCAGTTATTATGTCAATGGGATTTGGACTTTTTCTTATTCCCACAGCAACAAAAAATCTTCGTCGCATATGGGCTTTTCCTAGTATTTTACTCTTAAGTATAGCTATGGTATTTTCACTTCACCTGTCTATTCAACAAATAAATGGAAGTTCTATCTATCAATATCTATGGTCTTGGACCATCAATAATGATTTTTCCTTAGAATTTGGATACTTGGTCGACCCCCTTACGTCTATTATGTTAATACTAATTACTACTGTAGGAATCTTAGTTCTTATTTATAGTGATGATTATATGTCTCACGATGAAGGATATTTGAGATTTTTTGTTTATATAAGTTTTTTTAATACTTCCATGTTGGGGTTGGTTACTAGTTCCAATTTGATACAAATATATTTTTTTTGGGAACTTGTCGGAATGTGTTCCTATTTATTGATAGGCTTTTGGTTTACGCGGCCAATTGCAGCGAGTGCTTGTCAAAAAGCTTTTGTAACTAATCGTGTAGGGGATTTTGGTCTGTTATTAGGAATTTTAGGTTTTTTTTGGATAACGGGTAGTTTGGAGTTTCGGGATTTGTTCCAAATAGCTAATAACTGGATTCCTAATAATGGGATTAATTCCTTACTTACTACTTTGTGTGCTTTTTTATTATTCCTTGGTGCAGTTGCAAAATCTGCACAATTTCCTCTTCACGTATGGTTACCTGATGCTATGGAAGGACCCACTCCCATTTCGGCTCTTATACACGCAGCAACTATGGTTGCTGCGGGGATTTTTCTTCTAGCTAGACTTCTTCCTCTTTTCATATCCCTACCTTTGATAATGAGTTTCATTTCTTTAGTAGGTACAATAACACTCTTCTTAGGAGCCACTTTAGCTCTTGCTCAGAGAGATATTAAAAGAAGCTTAGCCTATTCTACAATGTCTCAATTGGGTTATATGATGTTAGCTCTAGGTATAGGTTCTTATCAAGCTGCTTTATTCCATTTGATCACTCATGCTTATTCGAAAGCTTTATTGTTCTTAGGATCCGGATCCGTTATTCATTCAATGGAACCTCTTGTTGGATATTCACCAGATAAAAGTCAGAATATGGTTCTTATGGGTGGTTTAAGAAAATACGTTCCAATTACAAGAACTACTTTTTTATGTGGTACACTTTCTCTTTGTGGTATTCCACCTCTTGCTTGCTTCTGGTCCAAAGATGAAATCCTTAGTAATAGTTGGTTGTATTCACCCTTTTTTGGAATAATAGCCTCTTTTACTGCAGGATTAACTGCATTTTATATGTTTCGGATATATTTACTTACTTTTGATGGGTATTTGCGTGTTCATTTTCAAAATTACAGTAGTACTAAAGAAGGTTCGTTGTATTCAATATCCTTATGGGGAAAAAGTATATCCAAAGGAGTCAATAGGGATTTTGTTTTATCAACAATGAAGAGTGGAGTTTCTTTTTTTTCACAAAATATACCAAAAATTCCTGCTAATACAAGAAATAAGATAGGATCCTTTAGTACTCCTTTTGGGGCTAAAAAAACTTTTGTCTATCCTCATGAAACAGGAAATACTATGCTATTTCCTCTTCTTATATTACTACTTTTTACTTTGTTCATTGGATCCATAGGAATCCATTTTGATAATGGAGTAAAAGATAATAGAATATTGGAGTTAACCATATTATCAAAGTGGCTAACTCCTTCAATAAACTTGTTCCAGGAAAATTCAAATTCTTCCATAAATTCATATGAATTTATCACTAATGCAATTTCTTCTGTAAGTTTAGCAATTTTTGGTCTATTCATAGCATATATCTTTTATGGATCTGCTTATTCTTTTTTTCAGAATTTGAATTTTCAAAATTCCCTTGTAAAAAAGAATCCAAAAAAGAGCTTTTTGTATGAAGTAAAAAAAGAAATATACAGCTGGTCCTATAATCGTGGTTATATAGATTTTTTCTATACTAGGGTTTTTATACTAGGTATAAGAAGATTAGCTGAACTAACGCATTTTTTTGATAAAGGTGTCATTGATGGAATTATCAATGGAGTAGGTCTTGCTGGTTTTTGTATAGGAGAAGAAATAAAATATGTAGGGGGAGGGCGAATATCGTCTTATCTATTCTTTTTTTTATGTTATGTATCCTTGTTCTTATTCTTTATTCCATGAAAATGGATTATTCCATGAATTCCTCAAAACGAGGCTCATCAAAATGCAAAATCTAAGACTACTATAAGACTACTAATAAAATAAGAAAAAAATTCGAACGATTAAATTACTTCTCCCGAATATCCAACTGACTGATTAATTTCTTATAACGTACTCTATTTTTCTTTGCCAAATAAGCCAGCAAACGTTGACGTTTTCCCAAAAGTCTTCGTAGACCTCTTTCCGATGAAAAATCTTTTTTGTGTAATTCTAAATGTGAAGCAAGTCTCCGTATCTTATTGGTGAAACTGAATACTTGAAATTCAACAGAACCCCTGTTTTCTTGTTTTTCTTCTTTAACCATAAATCAACAAATTTTTCTACCTCCTTTCTTTTTCATGTATTTTTCTGATCAGGAAAAATAAAAAATTATGTCAGTTATTTTGAAGTTATTCTAATCTCGTACACACAAAAATTTGCAATTATTCATCTACTGCTGGAATCTGGAATTTGGATTTATTTTATCGATGCAAATTGGATTTGGATAGAAGGGTACATTCTTTTATTTTAGATAGAAGAAACATTTCTTCTATCTAAAATAAAAGAATTTTGCTGATTTATTTATTGCTATATCCAATTT